AGATATCAAATGGGATACATAAAACTGGGATGCCCAGTAACCCACGTGTGGTATTTGAAACGTCTTCCTAGTTATATCGCGAATCTTTTAGATAAACCTCTTAAAGAATTAGAAGGTCTAGTATATTGCGATGTGTGATTTGATCGAAATTTTGATTTTACAGATTAGAAATATGAAACTGTCATCCCAGTCAATCGAATTGGGATGCCCAGAATCTGACATGTAGGAGTAACATGAAGCTCAGAATAAGGGGTGTATTCAATACTCCCAAATCAAAAGGGGAATTGGTCTATGGTCGATTCAGTAAAAAAGAAATAAAAATTGATAGTTGTACCTCGTGAAAAAAAAAAAGACTTCTTTCTTTTGCGGAATTAATAATTCCCTTTCTTTAGAAAGAAATGAAATTATCTTCAAATAAGCAAATAGGTCATGGTTACGGGAGTCTATACATCGCATATAGGCTTTTATCGTGGCATAACCGTCGAGGTGAAGCAGGACCTAAAAGATCGCATGGAACGATACATAGACAAGGAAATCCCTTATGAATTTCAAGGTACTTCTTTCCTTTAGGTCAAGCTACTTCGTTCCTTTAATTTGAATAGGAGATTCATGATTCGGGGGAAGTAGACTACTCAAAAATTGAACATTTCATTTTAAATGAATCGAGGAAATGTTGCTTAGTCTTCACTAGGAACTTGAGTAAGGAGTAGTTGTTTGGGGTGTTTTCTAGAATTTGAAAGTGGGAACCCCTTTCTTTAGCCTTATTTGGTGTAACTACTTGAGCCGGATGAGAGGAAACGCTCATGTCCGATTTTGAAGGGGGGGAGATCCTATAGGATCCTATCCCAATTTTTATTTTGCTAGGCCTATAGCTAAAAAACCCACTTTTTTACGATTACGAGGTTTATTCGAATATGAAATCCAATCCTGGAAATACAGCATCCCACTTTTTTTTACTACCCAAGGTTTCGATATATTTCGCAACCGAGAAATTTCTACTGGAGCAGTTGCTATCCGGGAACAATTAGCCGATCTAGATTTGCGAATTATTATAGATTATTCGTGGGTCGAATGGAAAGAATTAGGGGAAGAAGGACCCACAGGTAATGAATGGGAAGATTCGTTGAAATAAGCGGGTTACTACCTTATTTACTGCACCGGACTAAAATAGTTTAGTCTTTTTAAGCTGGAGAGTATGCAATTAGGGGTTCCCTATTAATGATCTGGCACACGAATACTCCCTATCAGAAATTGGGCACGGAACGTCGCCTCGCCATATCATATGGCTTGTGGACACATCGAGTTGAACATCTACTCTCACTTGATGACTAGCCCTTTCTTAGTTGATTTCATCCAGCCGGTTTGATGGCAAGGATAGGATTCTCTTTGCGAGCACGAACCAAAGGAAGGTGCCAAGCCGAAGTGTACAAATCTCATAGGTCAATATCTGCTCAGTCTCTGTTAGCAGCTTCAGTAGGATTCAGGTCTTTTCTTTCTTTCCTGCGAGTGTTGAAGTGGGGAAGTCCGGATCAATCCGTCGAAAGAGAAGCCATCTCAGTCTAAATGGAAGTAGACCAAGTAGTTTCATAGGAAGAAATGTGAAAGTAGGGGCTGCTAAGCGCCCAGACCCAGAATTCATTGAAAATGGAGTTCTTGGTACCGGTCAAGCAGAAATAATATGAATAGCGAGCCAGCACTATATTTATTGATTGGAAAGAAGGGACTCTCCAAAGAGAGGCCCGAGCGGAATGAAGTTGTGCTAAATGAACGAGTTGTCCTAAATGCCCCTTGTTAGCTGTCGCAGGAAGTGGTGAGGGCTCAGGAAGTGAAGCAAACTCGACCAAAGGACAGGACAAGTCTGTTCCTGCTTCCGTGCCTGGTCAGGCAGAGGTTCAGAGGTTGAGTCCCGTGCCCAGTCGCTGGTGGTTCTTATGGCGAGGACCGGTCAATTGCTTACCTTTCACCACCGGCATATTCTATCTACGAATGCACTGAAGCGTTAAATGGATAGTTCGGCATTGGATCCACTCGGGTACCTGGAGACGAGGAAATGGTTTAGTTGCTCTGCAGATGGCTATGAATGACTGAATGATTGGGGGGCAGCTCTTGAGCTTTCTTCGGAACAAGGAACGATGGCCTTCCTTAAAGAGAGTCGGATAGATTTGAATAGGGCCGTTGGAATGCTTTGAACTCCCGGAATCGAGTGAAATAGATTGTTTAGGGGCCCGGATAGCTTGAAAGAGAAGAAGTTGATTCAGTACCAGTTGGTTCGGCTTCAGGCAATGGGAATAGATCTGGAGTAGAGGGGTCGGAGGGGGGCCCTGCGGGGGCTCAATAGCATACTTGATGCCCACTAATTCCGTTCCGTCAGGTTCAGGTTGATGGGCATCTGTATCAGATAAAGAATGACTTCCCTCGGAGGACCAGGAATGGGATCTTGGATCTGATAGATGGCACTGGAACATCGGATTGATTGGTGGCAATGAGATGGATTAATGGACTCGGGCCCGGTTCTGATGGCGTGCGTTAAGATTGGGGGGTAGGGAAAAACAAGTCAATTGATTGGCGAGTGGAAAGGCCCCGCCCAACTATTGATTGCATCACCCGCAGAGGCGGGCATCAGACATGGAACCTGATAAGCAAGTATTCAACATCCAACCTCCGCGGCCTCACTCCTTCGTTCCGGATGAATATAGATGGGCTAGCAGAAGCAGGAGAGCTCAGGGGTTCCTTAGATGCATTTACAGGCAGGGGAATGGGAATCATTGTTTTGCCTTCCCGGCTGGGCTTCGAATGGAGGTTATTGGCAAGCGGAGGAATGAATAGCAGGAGAGTTTGGAAGTGAATTTGCTGATGTTAGCTCGTTAGGAGCGGAAACGGGACCAAGAGGAGAAGAGGCGGAGTGAAGTTCTGGTGTTTCTCCCCTTGCGCCCAGGTCCTCCTTTCGTGCCTTCAGATCCACTCGTTGGGGAACGAATAGAAGGTTTGTTGGGCCTATCGCCCTCTATTCGAGCTATATCTCCATTTCCAGTCGAAAGGCATCCATCTAACGCCACTGGATCTAATTGCTTTACTTCTCCCTCTACCGCTGGCGTTGCCTCGAAGGGCAAGCTCTCCTCTAACACCTGTGGAAGCATATCACCTGCCATTAGGAGCAACTACTGGATCTGGGCGAGTTCTTCCGCCGGTGGAAGCGAAGGTTCAAAGCAATAAGCTAAGCCTTCTGACTCTGCATCTCCATATCTATCCATTTCTCCATCTGCTGGCTAGCCTCTAACAGAACCCCTGGAGGCGGAACTAGAACCATTTAATCCATTCCCCGGCCATCAAGAGCTATGACCCCGGGAGGGGAGTACACAGGCAGGTACGGACCGGGTGGGGAACAGAAACGAAGGAAGGAAATGCCCAGCCAAGAGGCTAATCAGCTGTGTAAAGGCTAGTGGTACGGTTAGCGGGCGGGAAGGCTTCCTCTCCCCATCTCCCGGCAATGCCAACTAAACTATTTAATGAGAGGCGAGTGACCGCTTCTCAATCAATTGATTCCGGAGCAATCTACTCCATCTTCTAATGCCGAGCCATCTTCCTCCAGCTAGAAGCGAGAGATCTGGCTTATCCACCTCCCTGCCGCTGGTACCGGTAGCTAGGTTGCAACCTAGCTACACAGAAGAGGGAAGGAAGGACCCTGGGGACGAGGATCTTAGCCAGTTGTTTTAGCAGTGGATCCGGTCGGCAGCAGTCGATCCAGTTGACCGAGTCCGAGTCCGGGTTAGGGGTCCCCCTCTCTCTCTCCCGTTCAATCGGACCGGACGGATGGATGAACGGGACAATGAATGGAACCGGGGAGGCGCGACCGAGGCAGTAACGACTGAGACAGATGGCGGGCCTTCCTTTAGCTTTCCGGCCTTCCTTTGAAAACATGGGTCTAATGTAGATCCAGTTGAAGCACCTGACGGAACGGGCTTCGGCCTTTAGTTTTCTAGTTCCGTGACTAGTATAGTATGGCCTTTCGCTTATTACGAACGGGGCCTTAATCACCTGCAGAAGCGGAACATTTCGCGGGAGTAGGCAGTAGGAGACTCCTACTTTGATACCTATGATGATCCTTTAGATATCAGCTATACCTACAGTATCCCTCATATAGAGATTCCTATGGATAAGGCCAAACGTTCGTTTTCGTCTACCAACATGGCATCTCCCTCAAAACAAAATCCGGGTGAACGCACTCTTCGCTTATAGAGCAACCTTCTCTGCATTCCCCTTTTATGGGCTGGTGGGTGCGGCATTTCAGTTGGCGAAAAATTACGGCTTTGAAGCCGCTGTTGCTGCGACGCAGCGACGGGGTTGTGTTAGGTTGTGTTCCCTTTTCAGCTAAGAGCACGGTAGTACGGTAGGGCCTCGACCAATACAGAGCCACGAGACCAGTCGCCGCTAAAGAAGGCCAATCGAAGGGCGCCCAATGTTCATTTTGAAATCAATTACAAGGGTTCGGTACAACTACAAGATGTTGGTTCCGTTCTGTCATCTTCTTTAAAGGCTGAGCCGGGTCAACCTTCTGTACCAGACCCTCCCCCATCAACTTGCTCATCGGTAGCGGTAACGTAACGGAGTACACTCTCTGAGTGGTTGGTCCTGTCTTCTGGCTTGTCTCTTACCCTTGTTGGGCCCTTTCGGCTAAGGCTTTGGCACAATTACAATAGGGAAAGGGTGGAGATTGATCATAAACATTAGTTAGGCCCTGTTCATGCTTTCGTTTCCAGCGGAAATCCATCACATTGCAGTTAACAAAAGCTGAAAAACGACTTGCAATTTCGAAAGATGAAACCTACTATGTTCCCCATCTCCCAGCATGCTACACGTTGCTGTCTCATAGACGGAAATCCCGAGCAACTCAAGCAACGAGATCAACTAGCTCGTATGATGGTTGTGGAGGATCAATGGTTGGAAATGGGACCTATATTTACCCGACTTCGGAACTCGATGAGTGATAGGAAGGCCGGAATGAAGGCTTTGAAATGATCTTGGTTCAGCCCTACCTACATTCCCCGTCTGTCTATGCCTACGATCGACTTTCATAGGCTTCTCGATGCTCCCCCACCGAAGGCCAACTACTAAAGAAATGCTTGGTTGAGCTGTCGGCATATCCCGCTTCAATGGCTGTCGAGGCTGGGGAAGAAAAGATTCATCCACTACCTACCCGGGAGATCGAGACCGATCGAAAGCTACGGCACGGACATGATTCCATGAGGTTCGGTTCACCCCTTGCTCCTGCTTCTGTTACGAAGTTACTGGGATCAACAAAAAAAATGAATATAATTCAAAAAAACTCATATTCATAAAATAAGGTAGTTTACTTGCTTACTTGTTAAGGAATAGATTTGTTTTCGTCAGCTCGTTAGCTCGTCATTGGGTCCAGTGAGGCGGATTCCTTTATTTATATCATATTAACACTCGATGCTTCGCCATGGGGATAACGCCTAGATAGGTGGGGGAGATGCAGCCACAAAGCATGGATTTCCGATTCATTGAGATCACCAGCCTCGGAAGATAGATATGCAGATGAGCTTTTCCCGTGGTCCGCGGAGGATGGAATGCATGGAAATGAAGGAATAGGTGCCCTTAGCCTGGTATTCCACCCACTTGAGGGTATGGAAGAAGAGAAAGAGCAGAAGAGCTACGAATAGGATCACTTGTAGCTAGGTGCTTCTCCCTCCGCTGGCTAGTACCTCCTCTATTCCATTTCTCTGTCCTAACCCCCCTGCAAAACCCAAATATCCATTGCTCTCCTGTCCTGGGACGAGGAACGGAATGCATGTTGCTACCTTTTTTGCATCCTCTCGAAAAGTAAGTTGCCAGTTAGTGACTGTTTTATTACCCTTCAGCTGCCCAGAAATATTAGAGTCAATCCAATCTGCCAGATCAAGAGAGAAGAAGCGCTGTTGAACTGAGTTCTCCACCAGAACTGACCAAACAGTTTTTGCCCTTGCACAATCCCTCAACACATGCAAAGTATCCTCAACATCATGCCCACAAGAAGGACAGCTACTGTCATGAGAAAGATTACGGGTCAGCCTTGCTTTATTCGTCAATAACCTGTCCTGCCGAGCTAACCACAGAAAGACTTTCACTTTTTGAGGACCGGGCAACTTCTATTTTTTAATTTTAAGGTTAGGGCCTGAAAGTCCATACTTTTTTTATAAGGGAAGGGCGTACAAAAGACAAAGAAGTTGCGTCCACCCGACCCAAACTTCTATTCCATGGGCAACCCAAAATGCTTGCTCCAAGCGAAGAAAGATAAATAAGAAAGTACCTTAGCTTAGGTTTCATTCCGTTCCGTCACGTTCCGTCCTTACCAGGGAACTATGCATGCCCAGGTTCTCCGATAGGGTTCCTCGCATACTCTATTTCTCTCTTCTTCTTCATTCTCAACAGGAATGCATCAACAAAACAGCCCTTCCATATAGATCGTCGTGGCATGAACTCATTTCTGCCTTTCCCCACCCCTGCCCGAAACCCTGCTTTGGTGGGCTTCCCTCAAGGTGACACCGAAGGTCTACCTTCTTTCGTGCGCCCCTCACCTCCTCCATGAGGATGATCCACTGGATTGATTGCAACACCACGAACAATGGGGCGTCCGCCTAACCGCCGGCTTTGTCCAGCTTTTCTAAGCTTACGTGCACCATGGTTGGGATTGGAAACTATACCAATAGTAGCTCGGCATCGGGAATCAATGACTTTTTCAACACCCGAAGGTAGCCGCACAAGCCTAAGAGAGAGTTTAGGGGGTGCTGGTTCCTTCATTATTTTAGCAAAAGTTCCAGCGGCTCGAGCCAGCTTTGCGCCTGGACCTGGATGACATTCAATATCATGTACCCATGTTCCTATACGTATATCGGCTAATGGTATGCAATTTCCTATTTTATAATTAAGATAAAGTATCTCGTATCTATAAGCAGGGGGGCGTGGCCAAGAAGCAGCCAGCTGACTGCCCCCTTCCACTCGGCCTTTCTTCGCTGTGTGAATAAGGTCTTAGTATGGATGGGCATTCTGGGCGGGTCGCAATAAGTCGCTGGTCGAAGGTTTGGACCAATCGCAATTCATCACCATTTTGCCTGCTTCTAATGGATGACTGGCTATTATATAAGTGTTGACCTAAGCCCCCGTGCTGGGGCTCGGCTCCCGAACCGTACGTGAGCCGCCTCGTACGGCTCTTCCTAAGAACTTGAAGCCCTATCTCTTAAAATACTTTAAATAGAAATAGAAAGAAAAAAAAATGCATTTACAAGACAAAAAATACTTTTTCAAAAAGCCTTCGCCCTCCTATTCAACGGGGCTATTAGAGAAGCTGCTTCGTTCCTTGACTTCTTTGCTCAGTCAAGCTTCCTTGTTCCTTAGTGTAGTCTCGGTCCATAGTTTAAGACTCCGTTCCTTATAGCCTAGTCTATATCCACAGCTGACGGTGACTCCGTACCGGCGCCTTTCCCTTTGTAGACGGCTAAGTGACTTCGTAACCTTAACGTACTTATTTTATTCGCTTTTTGGGGTGGGCCTTTCGTACTCAACGGGGAGAATTATTAAGCGCACTAAAATTGAGTGGATGGGGTTCCATGAGATGTCGCTGTGTTAGGGTTCTCTGTGGGAACGACAGAGAGGGAGGAAGAAGATGTTGTTGATGAGCTGGACTTGACCAGGCTTACTGAGGAACCCACCCTCGCATCCACGTGATGTTCCTTGGATACCAAGGCCAAAGCCAAACGATTGGACTGCTTTTCTGGGCCTGGACCTACTTTAGAGAGGTCTTTCGGCTTGGACATGACGTTTGCTTGATATTGGGCGGAGTGGGCTTTGTTTGCTGCTTTGCAGAGACTAGGCTAGGCCACGTGAATTGGCCTCACCCATCACATCATCTTGGGAAGTGCTGACTCCTCCCTCCTCAACAAGCTCCACCTCCAGAACATAATATCTAGAACCGGTTGGGATTGGACTAGATTGGTTCACTAAATATCCTATATAAAGGATAAAGGCCCAAATCATATATTATTATTAATAGAATTGAAGTGAAAGTTATGGACTAGATATGTTTATTTATGTCTTATCAAGAAGCCCAAAAACTCTTGGATCTCTCTATACTATAGAAGAGTTGAGGAATTTCCTGGAGCTCTTTCTTTCCATTTCTTTTCCTAGCTTGGTGGAAAACCCTCCCTATCAATACTTCCTTGCTATCCATTGACAAGAGTTGGAGGGACAAAAATGAGTAATCTAACCCTTATACCCTTTTGCATACTTCGATCTACAAGGCTTTAATCGATGTTTTTGTCAAGGCGGCTGCATGACGGAAGATCAGAAGAGTAAGATCAGTGGCACCATTTGGCGAGAGGGATCAATTGAACATGGGCTTGAACTTAGTCTTCCTTCCTATTATCGGGAGGCTAATCAAGAACTGGTTGTTGATTAGTTATTTCTAGTTTCAGTGAGATTGGCTTGGTGTGAAGTTTACCTCTTCCGACTTAAAAGCTCTTATATATAAGTGAAAAACCAAAAGGCTGCCTTGGCCCGTCTGTATTGAGCTTTCTCGGGAATTAAGGCATACCGGTATTCCCATCTAACGGCTAGTGATCGGTTTTATGGGATTAAGGTAAAGCGGAATTCCCCCTGGTGCTTTCTAAACCGTCTAACAAGTGTCTTGTGAAATTAGCGACTATGCTTTCGTGTTTTCGGGATTGGATTACTTCCCTGCTTTAGAGGGAGTTATGAGTGAGTAGCTACGATCAAGAGGCATAGCGGGAAAGCTGTTCAAGAGACGATCGATCAGAGAAATAGAGTTCAGGAAGGAGGTGCTAGTAGTGTAGAAACCTGAGATTCAGAAAGCTGGTTCGCAACTCGTATTACCCCTTTAAGGGAATTTGAATCGGCCAGTCCTCGCTTGAGTCACTCGCTTCCATTGGGCGAACTTTCATCTGTTCTCTGCTTAGGAAAAAGATGTTTGGCCGAACCACTATCTCTTGATTGATCTGATCAGACGCTTGCTTTTGCCCAGTCAAGTAAGGCAGTCTCTTTCCCTAGTTCTTAGCAGGCGAAGGAAGTTTTCTTATAATATCTATGAACAGTGCCCGAATCGGATCTTTTCTCTTTGATCGAAAAAAAGCTCTCTTTTGAGAGGGCATCAAAAGAAAGATATTTTGGATAATCAATCCCCGATTAGACTAAGCCTAGGGCAAAAGAATTGGGCAGACTGACTTCCCGAAGGCAAGATCCTTCGTGGCCGTAGACAGAGACAGGCATTCCTACTTTCACTCGAGCAGCAGGTATGAGACCAGTAAGAGCGGATTCAATACTTTCAACCTTCAGCTTGGCACCTTTGGTTTGTACTCACACTCGCACTGACCAATAAGAAAGGAAAGTACCTCTTAACTAGCCATAGGCTATCCTAAGAACGATCTATATACTATAATAAGGTTGGCTATCAGCCTCCTTCACAGGGAATTCGATAACACTTTCCAGAGACTGGATGAATGAATGAACGAAGGCAAAGGCACACTTAACCTTGAAAGCGGATTGGTACTGGACAACTAGGACATCTAATGCACTGATAGCAAGCATTCCATCTGAACTGTTCACTTTAATATCATACATTTCCGCAAGTAAACTACCTTATATAATATATAAGCAAGTAAACTACCTTCACGAGTGAAATTCATTCTATTGAACGGGGTAGGAGGCGGCTACGCTGCTGGGTTACGGACCTGGAACGACGATTACCGATAACGCATTCAAATGACTGCCTCCTCAGATCGGACTTCGTTCTTGAGTTATTCGTTTAGCTCCCGAAACCTGACTACCGGGCATTGACACCCCGTCTACATCGCCTTCTTCCTTTCCTTCTTATACAACCCAATTTCCCTCCATTTCATCCACGAAAGGGAGGTTGTTTGATTGAAAGTAGCACTTGTTGAATCATTTAGAGAAGCAGCTCTTTCAAAAGCACAAGAAAGATCTTATACATTAGTGAGTTCCCACTATGCGGGAAGCCCCTTTATAGTAAGGGCTCGCTTGCTTTTCGCACTTACCTTCCTCAGCGCCCTTTGTCTTTGCTTCACTTCCACTTACTTAAACCGGTCTAACGGACTAGGCAAGGTTCTGTTCGTTCCTTAGCACGAGATGAAGCAGATGAACCAAAGGCTGTTTCCGACACAGAAGAGAAAAAGCTAGGGCTGGATGGACGAGAAAAGCAGCGAGAAGGAGACAAACTGAGGGAGGAAGAATGCAAGGGATATAAGCGTCCTAGCGTAACGCGAAAGGACAAGGACTGTACGCGCATAAGGACTATATAGAAAAGTGGAATGAAAGTAGTCTACACTACGCCTTCAGTCGAATAAGAAAGAATCTATTTTTTATTTATGTAATCATGACCAGTCTTTCTATTTGTCCCGTTGTTTGTTTCCAGTCGACTATCCCTTCCTTGGCATACAAGAAGGTACTGTCGTCTCCCTACTTAATAATAAGAATTTCGTATCGCTACGAGTTGATAAGTTGACAACTTAGGGACGGGCGATCGTAGTCAATCTATGCTTCGAAAATAATGAAGTCTTCTTACGAGACGAGTGGAAAAAGGGATCTCGAGCGAGGGGGGCATGAAGACTCGTCACAGGCATTGCCAAACCTGATTCACTAAAGGTAAAAGGGCTCTATCCCTCTCTTGATAGTCTCTCCTTTCGGTTTAGAGCAAGCTAGGCCATAAATGGTATTCTATCTCTCATTTCTTTTTGTTTCTCTTGCTAGTTGCATGTAGTATAGAATCTATCTCCTGCTTTCTAGATGTTTCACTTCAAGTTTTGTTAGTTGAGTAAGCAAGTAAACTACCTTTGTTTTTCGCGGGTATCGCCACGCGGCAACATCCCGATCACTCCCTCAAGAATAGGAGGCAATAATAGAGCGAATCTGTCAGAGAGTACTCCCCTTTCTCTAATAATAAGGCGGGGTTCCAAAGCCCCTTTATTAAGAGATAGAGCAATCCTTACTCGACAGCTCAAAGCTGACCAGTACAAAACCATGTGATCTGTCCTAGTTTACGTACCCCAAAGCACTATTTAGCCCTGCCGACTCGTCTTTAACTGGCTTATTTGTACCCAGCTACATGATGGAAGTCCCCTCGGCCAATCCTCACTCGACAGCCTAGCCTAGTCCTTGCTTTCCTACCCCAAGCCAGTACACCCTCTACATCACAGGGACATCTCCTTTCCCTTGGCGGTACTACCTTCCCTATCTATCTCTCTGAAAGACATGGGGGCTGCTCCTCTTTCTCTCATCTCTATCCTCACTTCCCTCTCCTCCTCAAAATCACCCTCCTCGCACCTCTCCGGGATGACGTCTTACAGATCCGGCCAGCTCGACACTCACCTTCCACACTTAGTATGGACTTAATTAAGTGAAAGCCCTTACGCTTTCTGGATAAGGAGAGTTGTTTAGTTACGTGCTCTTTCCTGAGCTAGAATTTTGCAATCAGCCTTGCTTATTATATAGAATATGGGTGTTTACTTGCTTACTTGTAAGGAACGATTGATGGTTGATCTGGCAATTCAGTTAAGTAATTAGTTAGTCTATCAAGCTGAAACTAGGACTTAGGAAGTCTCAGGCCCCTTTTAGGGTAATTGAATGCCATTTGTCGCCCCACGTTAGAACTCTCTTTAACCGGCTTCTTTATGGCTAAACCCTTTTTTTGAACACCGATTTAATCGTAAGCTGCATCCTCCACTTCTGGACGGGTTCGAGAGTTTGGTTCGACTGAGACTGATGTCTCATCGGGTTCAGATGGGGATGGGAATGCGGATTTGGATGCCTCGTATGATAAGGAAGAGAGTTTTTACAAAGATGAAGACCTAGAGCTAGAGCTTGTTGAGAAAGTCGCTTTGAAGATGGGCACCCTTTCCTATGGGAAATAGGGATGTTTAAAGCGATAACAAAGGCCGTAGGGGATAGGATCTCTTTCTGCGTCTACTGATGCTAATTCGGATGCTTTTGAAACAGCGTTTGGTTTGGGCTCGTTTGATTGATTCGTAAACCTGCTTCATACGTGGGATTTGGACATTGACTTCATTGTCAGCTCAACACCCGGCACACAATTCTCTGCCTCCCTTAGCTGCCTAGCTAGCTTCTCTCAATCGCGTAGCTACCAGTCCTAGCAAAGACAAGACAGTGGGTCCAACCATGCAAAGCCATCCATCTCTTTCTCTCCTGCTTTCGGTATTAAGGGAATTACTTACCAGCTTGCTTGAGTGAATGAAGAGTATTTATTTCTTTGTGTCTTTCTTAGTGTCTAAAATCCAATTCACCTTCTCCTCCTCTCATCCGTACTTGTTTCTTATGCCCACCCGTCGACGATCATGAGAGCTTGAAGCCATTCTATCTCCGACCTCGGCTTGGGCTTGATGGACTTTTCATTCGTACCCACCTCCTCGAGTCGCCCAGTAAATGCATTTCTCCTCCAATCGTTGAGCGGAGACGGACGAAAGCATTGGATGATCGGCCGGGCAAAGGGCAGCTCATTCGTTCCTATCCCCATCCGAAAGGGATAAGCAGCAACCTACGCAGTGCACTGCTAATCAGTCATAGCTTGTGTTCGGAGCTATCTGCTGTCCATCGTTCCGAGCTAAGCAAAGCAGCTAAGCGATCAATCTCCCTCACTCAGCCCTACCAAATCCGTCGAGGTTGCCATGCATCGTTGGGAAGGAGAAGAACGAAGCGAGCGAAGCTGTTCTGCATCCTCCGAGCAATCAAACAATCAGTTCAATCCTGCCTTCGCTTGTTAGCAGCTCTTCGATCAACCCGCCATGTTTTCTAATCCAAAAGGTCACTTTCATGGCTTGAATGGGTCAAGAAGTAGGACCTTTCACTTTGAAAAGGATCGTTTTTTGGCGTCTCTATTTTCAACGAGTGGAGCTGGCCAAAGGCTTGATTGACCTTTGAGATTGAATCTGGCTAGGGCGCCCTCGTAAGGCGTAGGGTAGGGATGAATCCCAAAAGGTTGAAAGGGTTGGTGCTAACTCTGCATCGATTCCGCCCGGTTAGCCTTTCTTTGAAAGAATACGGGGGTTAGAGCCTAATCTAATATGCCCATTTTGAAAGAAGGAACTGTTGGAGGAATAACCGCTCTTAGTACAAATGAACTGACATGACATATTAGCCCTTGCTCCCTTGCTTACAAGAGTAGCTGCCACTCTTTCGATTCGCGCATATCTTTAATATGAATCTAGAAATTCCCATTGAATGACCAGCTGAGATGATAAGAACATTCGACGACATTAGCATCCGAAAAAGCTCATGACATCTCGGGAGTAGCTCTTAGGGGAATATCCGATCTTCGAGAATCCACCGCTCTTGCTGAGAATAGGATGGGCGTGAATCAATAGTATAAGCAATAGGCGATTAGGAAGGGACAAATAAAGTCTTTGCGCCAATCCCCTCTTTGAATAGCCTCTTTGAAGGACAACTGCTATTGTTCGAGGAGTAGGAGGGAAGAAAGGTAGTTTACTTGCTTACTTGTAAGGAATTCATGCTAGGCTGTGAGGGAATGCCTTCTTACTCTTGGAGAATGATAGTCTTTTCGACGAATCCACTGCTTGAGAATCTATCCCTTTCTTAATAGAGAATGGAGTATTCTTCCTTATATATAAGCAAGTAAACAACCTCGATGAAGGCCACCGATGCATCTCTTGATGATTCTTTACCGAGGAATGAGAATTTTCTTGCTTTTTCATTCATGGAATCTACCGTTTTCTGTCACGAGACTTGTGACAAGTGCTTCCTATTCGATCTATTGGAAGCAGTTTCTCAATACGAAATCACTTCATAACTACTCTCAAAAGAACTAGACTCACGAACTGAGCTTGAGCTAGCCACTCCTTAAAAGAGATAGATAAATAGAGAGAGAATCCGATCTGCAAATGAAGCAGAAGCAGGCAAAAGGAGTCCAACTTCCACTCTAACTTCAACTTCAACTGGCTCAAAGAAGATCTCACAGAAAAGCAACCATACAGGGACGCCGTTGGCTTACTCGCTTTCTTAGAATTTGTATGCGGATTCGCCTTTTTAGGATCGAGCTCCCCTTTATTAAACCTCCCTTATCGGAGAGCCAGTGAACTCCCAGTGTTTGAGAGAATTCCTTGGTCAAGCTACTTCGTTCCTTTAACAAGCTACTTCGTTCCTTTCTATCCTCTTCTTTCTCCTTCGAAAGCGCTAGCTTCCCTTTGTCTTAACGCTTCATTCCAGTCATCAGGTTCGAAAGGGCCACAGGAGGGGTTCGAAAGGACCTGGAGTGGATTCCATTCTTAAGAAGGCATTTCTTCTTTCACAACAACCATGGGCTTATTCATTCCGAGTAACTCCTACTCCTCTTTAGACTAGGGTCACTCCTGCTCGAAAGCGACTTCACTCTCTTGGAAAGACAGACCCTTGCCCACGTGAACAGAACAGTATTGGCTCGTGAGCAACTCTTCTCAACTACCGTCGATTCAACTCAACTACCGTTGACCCTCCTATTCATCTTCTTTATTCCGGGTTGCTTTATTCCAGGTGTGCTCTCTGAGCTTCAGCATGGAATGCACCAATCAAAGACTATTTCAAGGAAGACAAAGAATGTTGTTAAAACGCTCATTCTCGTTGCTGAAATCCCATTTTCTTATATCCCTCAGTTTTCAACTTCGTCGATCCTCGCTTATTAGTTGGCCTCCCAGGAGAACTTTTTCATGAAGCTAAGCCTGCATCGATCCGATATTCATAAGAAACCTGAGAAAGGTGATCAAAAGCCCTTCTTTTTTGCTTGTTTCAACCCGGCGATCATAAGTGGGTTCCTTAACAAGTAAGCAAGTAAACTCCCATATATTATCATATAAGAAAGTAAACAACCTTACTCTAACGAGTAAGCGAGTAAACTACCTTGATGACCTCATGACCTCTTATGTTCTGGAACTAACCGAAGGACAAAGGAAGGAGTAGTATTCCACCCGGCAGCTTCAAGGGGGGATGGATTCCACCAGTTAGTTAGCTGGTTCCAGTTAGCTTCGAGGAGGGGCAGCATTTGCAGATTCCCCAGAATAAGCTTTTGAATCAGAGATCTCAGCACCATGATAAGTTCCTTTTGGATCGCTTGCCTCAAATCTGCCTAGAGAAACACTTTTGAGTTTGACATAGCTGAGATTGTACATGAGGGAGGTTTAAGCCGTGTGAAATGTCCCGCAAATGGCCTTTGAGCTTGTTTGCTTGCTGTCCGCCTAGGTGCATCAACAAGCCCCCTGTTCTCAGAGCTGAGGCTCGAGTAACTCGAAGCAGCGGTTTTTACCTAGCCTGGCATTGCCTGAAGGAGTCTTCGGGTTAGCTTTGCCAAAAGCGGGACTTCAACCTTGCAATCCGTTGGAGGTGGACTTGAGACCAACGACGGATTAGAACCTTTCTAGTCCTCTGTATATTTTTGTACAAAAAAGCAGTCTTTCCTGTTGGACTTTCCTGTTGCTAAATCAATTCCTTCAGTTTAGTATGCCTGTGATTTGACTGTGATTTGATTAGTCCGTCGATGACGTCTTCTGAAGTTAACCAAAGGAGATGGGATCTGCTCAACCATCATAGGGAGAGGAGTCCCGCAGTAACGGTTTGCCAAAAGCGGGACTTCTAAGTTAGCTCGACGAAGCGGGGCTTGAGACCAACGACAGGTTTCAACCTTTCTATTTCTCTTTATACTCTTGAACCAAAGCAGTATACTTTCCCGCTGTTTAGTGGAAAACCTCTCCTAGTTGATTTGAATTCGATTAATCGATTGATGAGACGACATTTCCTGCTCTTGAACGAAGGACTCCTCCCGTACCCGTTTCAACTTCACTAGGGACCTCAGCCTCAACTTCCGCCCTCACTTCAGTGGCTTCGAGTTTCCGGTCAAGCTACTTTGTTCCTCAAATCTGTCTAGGGTGAGTTAAGCGCCTTTCATGGGTCCGGTCATGAGGGATGTTGACCTAGCGTTAAGCGTACCTAGAACGGCCTTCCAGAAGAAAGGAAGAGGAATGTTAGTAGCTCTGTGAGGAGGAATCCCTAAGCTTCTGCTTTTGAAATGGAGTCCGCAACTCCTTAACAAGTAAGCAAGTAAACTACCTTAACCCGTGGAAGCACCACCAGAGGAATGTTAGTAGCTCTGTGAGGAGGAACCAAAACCCTCGTCTTCTGTTGCCACTAGTTCCTTATATATAAGCAAGTAAACTACCTTGAAGAAGTACGCTGCTGCTTCGTAACCCTTTAGTAGATCTCTCAGAAGTGGCTTTTAAACCAGTGGAAGCACCTCCAGAGGAACCCGATCCCTCAGCTGAGGAAGGTAGAATTGATCTCTTTACTGTAGATCGACGAACAAAGTGCCCACAACTAATTGACTATACAAAAGTCTTTGAAATCTCTATCGTCTAGCAGTGCCCGCGTCGAGGTTTCAAAAGGTCACTATGCAAGTAAGCCACCGCCCAAAGGGCCTTACGTGGGCCGGTCAACGGTTGGCCTAACGCAATGACTGCACGACTTTAGCAAGGGAACTTTGCCAGGTGAGAAAGATTTCCAAGACACCACACTTACTAACACTCAGGGACCCTGCCGAAACTCTTGTTTTTATCAAGATAGCGAGCCCACTGCCTCTACAGTTGTTCGGGGTGAATCTACAGTTTCTACAGCTACTTCTCCAGTTGAATCTATAGCTCCGGGTGAACCTACAGTTCCAGGTGAACCTAAAGCTTCTGTGGCAGTTGAAGCAGGTCAAGCAGTGAAAGTAGTTCTATCGAATACCCATGTATTATTATTCAATTCAAGTTTGTGGGCGTACTCACAAAGATCGCAATGCTCAATCTGACCTTGTAGCCCTTTGCTTGGCAACTACATTCACTACTGTTGGAACTGAGAGGGTCCCCCCGTACACTAGGACACACCCTACCTGCCCTAGCTTCGTCAAACCTAAGAGAGAGAGTTTTCGAACGAAGAAGATAGATTAGATGTGGTGAAAGCATCGCATCGGTTGCTACATCCCCACCTACTGTACAAAAACCACTGTCCATGCAGAAATAGAATGTCTGACTAAAGGGCTAGGGAAAACATGATCGAATGCAGTTCGTCTAATCACTTTTAGGCCACTCATGCAGGGATTTATAAGGGGAACTGCACTTAACAAAGAATACCTTTCTTTAGGTTCCATATGAAAAGAATTCCCTATTTCGAATACCTTTCTTTAGAGGTTCCCTATGATAATTCCATATGAGGAGAAATGCGGCATGGAACAGAGCCAAGCCATTATGAATAAGTGAGTCGAGTACCCCAATCAATTGTATACAGATTATGACTATCACACCGACGCTCACGTAGCGGAGAAAGCTTCACCTCAATTAGTAAACTCGGGACAATTTGTCACTTTCTGATCGGAGTTCGTTCTTATCTGAGGGGGCTTCAAAACGTCCTGGCGGAGCACTCTTTCGGCAAGTCACGGCTACAGGTAAGCTCCATAAGCAGTGAAGCGGTCAGACACAAAAAGCTTGCTAGCCACTAGTGCAAGTGCTGCTTGGGCTAAACAAAGAGGGGCTTCGTCAGTCTTGTAGTTGAAAAGCTAGCGGGCAAGTACAGAGAAACCCACTTCTTCACCTGGGACAGGCACTGGAAAAGCAGGTCGCTTTTATGCCGTACGCTCCACTAACTTCAACTTCCATAATGCCACGGGCAATGTCCCAACCACTATAACTGGAACAGACAAATAAACAAACTCGTGGCGAGCCTTCTTTTCATTGTTTGGTGCTCTCTTGTTGGAACGTTTCTCGTACGTTTACGTTGGTCGATAAGCCTCACGCTTCCTAGCCCTATTGGTGGAGTCAACCGTATATCCTGGTCGATAAGTAACATACATATTCTTACAAGCTCTGATGAGCCCCTTAAATAGCAGCGAGCCTTCTTACAAGTTAAGCGGAAGCTATCGCTATCGCACCTGATCGCCCTGTCTGTTCGTTCTGCTCGGAACAATCCTTCTGCCCGGCTGCGCTTCAACACAGTTACACTCCTTAGTCCAGAGTTGCTCGTTGCTAAAACTTCATGTATAATAGTTATCCGCGGGAGACGTAGCTAAACATGGCACCCCGTCAAAAAGGTATTCAATAGCCCTTGGTCGACACTCACTTTGATAGTTCACTTTTATTCGTCTTATCAATGACAATATGGAACTAGAAGACAAGACTCCAGGAGCTCTCGGGCTCTGCCCTCCCCTATAGGCTCAAACGCTAGATCCTCCCCTACCAAGGTATATAGCCAAGTACCACTCTACAGAACAAAGAGAGAGGTGTTTAAATCCCGGTCGTGCTATATAGTGTATTTACTATTAACGGCTCGTGAAGAGCTACTACGTTCTTATCTTCCTGAGAGATAATAGGTCTTTTAAATAAACCCGGCCATAATAAGTCATTGAGCGGCGAGCACTAGACCTTACGCATATTATTTGCACACTCTGGGTCCTTCACCAGCTTGCTTCAGGGAGGGTTATAAAAGTAAGTTATAAGGGCAAACACCGATGAGGGCAAAGAGCCACGATAAAACCTGCTAGTGATAGGGATCTCTATCCTTTAGAGTGCGCTCAAGTGATTAAAGCAAAAGTGTCCTCTATTTGGTGAGGCTGACTCTTGTAAGTATAAGCCCAATCAACTGGTCCTCCCATGGCCCCAATTGAGTGTGTACGCGCCTTCAGGCTGGCACAAGCCCATGTTTACAGAGTTGGTTTGTAAACAAGGAAAGGAGTACCTTCCCTTCTGTTCTGAAATTACGCTTTTGGACTCTGTAGATCTCAATCTAGCGATGACACCTGGACATCAATTGATGGATCAACACCTGGCGTCGGGGATTATTAACGGGGGAATCGGGATCTCGTTACTTGCAAAACCAATGGCATTCGGGGAAGACTCGCTACCAAGCTGCATAGGATGGGCAAGGGGTAGGTCTCCCTTAAGGCTCATATCGTATCGTCTCAAAAGCCAATATATTATAAAATTCATCAGCCAAGCAAGATATTCGAATTCAAAAGCCAAGATATATTACCACTGAAAAGTCGAATAAGTTTTTTAACCAAGGTGTTTTTTTTTATAGTTCCTGGCAAAAAAGTGTTTGCCGAACTGACTCCACAAGAGCAAAGAAGCTGTAGACCTGCCGGAAAAAAAGCTCGGTTTGTCAATTGTTGTGTTTTTGTTGTGCTTTCCGCATAAGGTTCCTGACTTTCTGAGGCGACAGGATTAGAAAGAAATATGATAGGGGGCCCTTTTTTATCTATATGAAAGACCCCACCCCGGACGTACCCATTCGCCGCGTGGGAAACCAGATAACCAAAGTCACGATAATAAAGAAAGGTAGTTTACTTGCTTACTAGTTAAGGAAGACGGCTAGATTTATCGACCTACCTTTCGATTGACTCCCGCGAACCGAGAGGAGGGGTTGACCGCACCAACTCAGACACGACCACGAACTGGATGGCTTAGGTGAAAAGGATATTCTCTTATTGGATTGGTGATCCCATTCCATCACAGACGTATTTACAACTAAACTAGCGAGATCGATACGACACGGCCGGAAGGGGAAGGACCCGAGGCGCTAGCACCGGGCGTACGGCACTAGGAGGGAGGGGAGAGATTTTAGACGCGGGATTCTTGTTTGATATTATATACGTATTCAGATTGGTTGCTCAAGCCAGAGGCGATTGGTCCAGGTCTTGGAATTGGAACTGGAACTCCAGCCCTACCTTGCTATCCATCTTCTCTCGCTCCCAGCGTTCTAAGCTGTCCTTTCAAAGCCGATCGATCGAAAGAAGTGCCTGTGTCCCCTTCACTCAGTTCCCTATTCCCGTAGGCTATGGAGCCTTCAGCTTCTGGCTTCCCAAATTAGCATTACCTTTGCTGCAGGAATCCTACCGATACTGAAACTTTTTTCTCGAAACAGAAAGAGATATTTTATAACCGACGGACGACACGAGTTACGTATTCACGTTCAACGTTCCGCTTCGCTCCACTGTTAGATAGGCAATTCCATTGTTACCGAGAGTTCCCATTCTCTCGGCCAATTGACGTTCTGCTTCAATTAGCATTACCTGCGCTCTACCTACTCAGAGGGCATATTTAACAACTCAACCCTCACTAACCTCTCCCTCCTTTTCCCCTTCGTCAAGCTAGCTTAAAGGATGAGGGAGATCGAAAGGAGGTCGTGAGTTAGGGGGTTTTCGTGTGTGATTGTTCAGATGGTACTGGTTCCAAAACCACCGTTCTTAGGACTTGCACGTGCAGTTCTGGCCGGGCAGAGGTATATCTAATCACTTTCAAAATCATCTTGTTCCAGAAAGCGCCTATTGGTGGCACAGAAGACAGAATAGCACTCCTGAACGGCTGGTGTGGCTAAGCTGACTTTGCCACGCTTTCTACCTTTAACAACAGATCAAGATGCAGATCTAGAAAGAGAAAACATAGGGAAGGAGACCACCTTATTACTACTTACTTTTACTGAGCCGGAGGCGCTTTTTGTTTTTGCCGTTGCTACCGCTAACTTGGTCACATCAGTCGAATCCTGTTATCTTAAGAAAGGAAAGTGCACTTCACGAGCTCTCTTTCAAATAATCCAAGCTGGAAACGGAGGTTTTTATCCCAACGGGAGACATAGCTAGAAGAGGAATCTCTCTCTTTATGCATTTCTGCCTGGCCGTATATATTTATATAGTTAGAACAAGCGAATGAACTGAGAAAGCCTCTTTGAGCATATGTTGTTGTAGTTGATTCCGTTGCCTGTACTGTTTATATTTTAGTAGAGATGGGGTTAGTGATCAGTGTACTACGGTACTATATCGAAACCGGTCAGTAACATGACCAACAATCTCGACTGTCTGCTTACCTGAACTCTCTCTAGTGCTCATGAAGTAGCTCGCTTGTTAGTAGTCTCTATCTCAAAAGTTCTCTACTGAGACGGGCGCTGGGGGCGAACTCAACTTGAAATGGATAGAGCATTCCGATTGGGGGAAGGGAACTGCAATAGATCTTGCGACTGGACTGAGCGTTCGATTGGGTGAGAGAAGCAAACTAGATGAATGCAAGTTCAGTCAATAGTCCCCGGTATTAGGCTCGGGCCCAGGTTCTCTATTCTATATATGAGACGGGTAGGATTCCGTTCCGTAGTCGAACTCGAGGTGAGACTGATCTCGTAGTCAGCTAGTGCGCTTATCAAAGTCAATCTGTCGTGCTTGAGGTTCAGGCCCTATTACGTAAGGGCATTGGGGAGGAATATTTTATTTGTTCAACTTATTTCCCTTCATAAACTGACTTGATTGATGCAACTTGGATATGAGACCACAAAATGGAATGTTTTTCTTTCTATTTCATCACTGACAACTGGAACAAAAGAATAAGAGCTGGTTTAGGGGCTAACTGCTATGACTATGACAAGAACAAGGGAACCACTAGAGTAATTAGTTTGATTGGCCAACTGCACCTAAGATGACTGAGAACAAGGCAGGGGAACTACCCGATCAAAGAGTCTTCCCCCCTTACGTAATAGGGCCTGGGCCTTCCCTTAAGATGAGAACAAGACGGGTGAGCTTCACCTGAAATCATTTCCTGCGCCCGGTTCACTCCCTAGGATTGAGGTTGATTGGCTTGTTCAAGGCAAGGTACCAAATGAGAAGCAGCACTTCCACTGCAAGGACTCTTCACACAAGACAAGACGGTCGGGCTGACCCAAGGGATCAATCAACTGGGACTTCTCCCTCTCGCTCTCTTCTCATTGGATTCTTCTCATTCCACTTTGAAATAGGAACAACAACAACAAGAAGATGGCGCACGCGGGTGCTAGTATAAATGCTGCACCTCTAGTGGTTTCCTCCGACGAAGCTGCCTTTGTTTTGGATGCCGAAGCTGTCGATGTTGTTTCTTTGGTGACCTTTCCCCGTTCCACAGTGGGCTAGCCTCAATAGATATTCTCTTGCCACTTTCTGTAGTGAGAAAAGCTCTTTGATAGGCTTTCACGCCAATTCAGTCCTCGTAATCAACGACTTCGATAAAAGGGCCGAAACCTGGCCTAGGAGCAAAAAACCTAAACACAGAAGAAGCGCCTTCAAGCTTAGCCCGCTCACTCCTACCCGTTCAGTCCTAGCTGTCTGTCCTTGCTTGGCTTGCCTGCCTGGGAATTCCAGTTGATTAGAGTTCCCACTGGCTGGACGGTGAAATCTTTAGTTGGTTTCCGACAGCAACCCTTCTTTATCTATAGTCCCGTTCTTCGGTTGATTTACTTGATTGGCTAGTCTCACACAAGTCGATCAATAAATCTGTTGAAGATGTCACCATCAGTCGATCCGATCAACTAGTAATCGTAATAGAAGCAAATGAACTGAGATCGCTCCATCTAATCTATCTGCTAGATGGCTCAAGCGGGGCAAAAAGCCAATTGATTCGGTTTTCTCTCAATCAATAGGACGGCTGCTAACAGGTAGGCTGTTCCTATACACCTAGGGTGGACTTCTATGGTTCACACTGCGCACAACCGGACTTACTAGACTCAAGAGTACCTAACTCTAACGGAAACGATCAATCCCGTTGCCACATCGAAACCCCGTCAAATTGGTGACAAAGCAATTTCCCTTCTAACGAGCCCACTGAAAAGTGACAACTTGTCAAAACCCCGTCTTTTTGGCATAAAGACCGATTCCACTCATAAGAGCTCGTTCAAAAGTGACAACTTGTCAAAACCCCGGGATTTTTGGCATAAAGACCGAGGACCAGGAAGGGCTAGATAAGACAAGGAGACTCCTACACGAGCTCTTGGGACCTTATATATATATATAAGCAAGTAAACTACCTTAAGCAGCGTTTTCAATTAAAAAAACAAATAGGCTGTTCTTCCCTTCAGGTCTCTTTGAGGTTTAAAGAGGCGGCTCGTCTTTGGCTAAGGAAAAAAACCTCAATATAACCGACACTGGTATAGACACGTTTTGGTGGCCTTCTCGCCTGGTGGAATCATACCACTACCGTTTCCTATCTGGTTAGGTTTTCCAGATGGGTTAGTAGTGAATTGCTATCACCTTGGTATGGTACGGTATTTTCTTTTGGAGTCGTGTCGTCCAGATGACAAGTATTTTTTGTCTGTGCGGGATGATTTTGAGCGTAAGCTCACTGAAGAAGGGGACTTCTACGTGGAGAAAGTCATGCTCAGATATTTTGGGTTGAATCTCTCGTACGATATGTCCGGTGGTATGAGGAAGCCTGTTGTGACTTACCTTTGGAACAACTATTATATCCACCTGCGGTTTGTCTACGTCCTGATCGGAAAGACCTTTTAAGGTTAAGTAAGTTTAAAAAATATGGTCTGATGCTCAGATGTTATAATCCGTCAGCGTCGCTGTCTGCTACCTTTAATGGACAGCGCTGTGCGATTGAATGTTGAAGTTGTGCAATCTCGTCTTTAGTTAAGGGCCAACTCTTGGTTGGAGTTGGTTTAACGGACCGAAGAGTGTCACTACGATAAGTTTCATTATTTAAATACCGAAAATAACTTGTCGCGGGAGCAGCCAAAAAAGAAGAGACATGAATTCATTGAACAACAAAGAAAGAAATTGCGTAAGTAATTCAAATTAAGTAATTCAAATTAGGTCGTACCTTATTCTATTCCCCCTCTCTTTAGTCAGGAATAGCGGTCCGGTAAGATGAACATCCCCAATGCAGTATTCCCAGTCTGTTTTCTCTGTTAACAACAGGGTCCCTTGGTTGTTGAACAACAAGAAATTCCCCTATTCATATAAAAAAATGAGAGGAGAATACAAATCGTGCTATAAGGAATGAAGCATGTTGCCCCCTTTTTTATAGGTTTTCACATCAGGAAAACCCGAACAAGGACTCCCTCTGACTAGTGCATTACAACAAGAAGAACTGCAAGGCCAAGGCAATCATTGATATGCCACCACCCTACTACTCGAAAGCCGACCTCTTCTTCGTCCGTGATGGGCGTTGCAGATCAAAAGTGGAAAGATGCAGTTAAGGTAGCCATTCTGGCTACCACCACCACCACGGTAAAAAGGAAGATCATAGGAGCTATAAGAGGCCATATGATGACAGCGTGGCCAAGAAAGCGTTCCCGCGATACTACGTCCCTACGAAGTTTGAGACATTTGACGGGACTGGTGATCCAAAAGAACACATCGCTCATTTCGAGTATTTAGCCAAATTTCAGACACAATGCGTTGATATCGCTCAACATGAAAAGCTGCTTCTAAAGCAGTTCCCTAGCTCGCTCCGAAGGAAGGCTTTCCGCCGGTTCTCTAGACTGAAAGCGGTCCTGAGACAAGTTGTTTGAGTTATTATGCTCCCGATTTCCTTCTTTGAGGAAATCTATCACGTCGGAAGATTTACGGCGTAGTAAACAAGAACCCGAGGGGTCGGTTGAGCTATGGAACGATTCCGTTTATTAGCAAGCCTTTCTCCCACGAAATCTGTTAGCAGAATCTATCCCAGAAGAGAAATTGGGAAAAAATGTGTATTGCGGGAATCCGCATTGAACTGCGCCCGGGCTTGATTGCTGGAGGCCCTACTACTTTCGATGAACTCTCTCAACGTGCTACTGGACTTGAGGAAGTCCTGATTGAACGGCACGCATATGCCAATGTCACAGATAGAAGTCGGAGACCTCCTAAAGGTAGCAAAGACAGAAGAAAGAAGGTCATCGAAAGGATTTGCACTTTGACATCAAGAAGGAGCTCAAAGTCAAATGAGCCCTTTATATAGGATATAGGCAATGATATGCTGAAATTACCGAAGTCTGACTACCAAGTGCAGCCCGAAGATGAAGATGATCAATGGTTCTGTCGTTATTGCAGGAAGAAAGTAATGTCCCAATCCCCAAAGCTACAAGAAAGCCGACGCTGCCCGAGATAAGACTTTTTTTGCGATGCGGCGTGATTCAAATTGCTACGCCTTCCGATCTCGCATTCCACGATCGGGAAAATAACAAGAAAAGTTAGATGGGAGATTCAACCAAGAAGGAAAAGACCTGTTCCCCAAAGAGTGTTGCTTGAACGACAAGAATGGTTCGCCTAATCGAAGAAAGCCTAAGCCCCCCGACAGAGAAGAGAGTATGGATCACTATGTCTCAAAAATGCGTCTTGCTTAGGTTGAAGCAAATGCCAGTATAGTTGCTGTTCTTATGCCGCTATTAGTAGATCAAACGCTCTTCTTTCTCTGATCTTTCGGAGTAGATCTTTCCTTAGTCGAGTCAGATCCGCACCGCAGCCGCAGGTTAATCTCTTTTTGGAGCTTTACTTTACTTTACTAAAAAGGGCTCGCTGCCCCTATATGCTTCAAGCTTATGGACACTTCAAGCTCGTATCTTCGCATCTTGCCTTTCCTTTAGGTTTTATCGACTTGCATGCTGATGAGCCATAAATAAGGCAAGGCTAGCAGTCGTTTAGTTCCAGTTGGTGGGCTAGCTACGTCTGGTCGTTTAGTGCCAGTTGTTGGCAAAGGTAGGAGCAATGAGATCCCCTTAAAAGGGGTGGAAAAGGTAGGCAAGCAAGCCTGCCAGCCTTAAAGCCTGAAAGAAAGCGATAAAGAAGGGCGGAGGGCGACTGATAAGGAGAAAAAAGCCTAGAAAAGCGTAGGTCAAACCAAACGTCTGGTAATCGTCACATCAAGTCTGGGCTATGGTCTGCGTAGGGCTCAAGGGCAGGTGGAAAAGGTCAGAGTCGAGCAGAGTGAGGTTTTCTACTTGAAAGGAGCGTAGAGTGGGCTATAGGTCTCCAAGGCAAATGACTTTTCTTTCCAACTTTAATTAAGGGGTTGTCATGACGAAGCTACAGGTCAGGTAGGAGTGAGGCGATCGATGAGTGAGGTGAGTCGAGACTGTGTTGGTTGGCATGACGGTGTCAGGTGGGCTTGGTCCTGAGCCCGTTACAGTAGTTGGTCCAGAAACAGTTCCATCCGTTGTAGTTGGGACAGTGACTGTTGGTTTTGGTGGTCCAGGTCAGGAATGTCGATGGGGCGGTTAAAGGTAGGGTTACGGTTCGAACTTTCATAGCTTAGTTCTCAAGCAAGAGCTTATGGAGTCTTCGATGATGGCATTACAGCATAGTGAGGCGATCGTAGTGAGGCGAGCTCCGTGAAGAAAGGAGTTCGTATGCCGAATGCATTTTTGAATCTCGGTTAGTTAGTACGTCAGAGCAATTGGAGGCAAAGCTATTAGTTCCCGATTGGCATTTCTTTCTAAGCCAGCCTCCAAGGAGTCAGTGCCACCAGCCTTAATTACAGCAATTGGGTGTAGGATTACGGGTGGTCCAGTCGCTGCAACCGGGTAGGGAAGGAGCTAGAGATTCAATATCGTAACGTAGTGAGTTAGATCAGAAATCTCGTACGGGTCAGAAATAGCGTAGAGTGAGTATGCCTCATTAATCAAGGTTACAGGTGTGGGGAAGGCTATACCATCTGGTAGTGGCGGGTAGTGTGAGTATGCCTCATTTCATTAATAACAGCAATTGGGAATAACAGCTATTAGGCGTGAGGCTAGCGGAGAAGAATCAATAGAGTCAATCAAGGTAAGACGAGCGTAGTGAGGCGCTCGGAGTGAGCAGAAGTAGTCTTCGCTGAAGGTGAATGAGTCAAAGCTGAAGTGCCATAAGCAGTGGCTTTGCAGCGTCGGTGTCAAATCGAAAGTGAGGCGAGTGATCATATTCAATATCGTCAAGAAAGGTTACTTCAATAGACTAAAGAAAGGAGATCGACTAAGCTTCAGTAGTAACAGCTTCAGTAGTAACAGCTGATGGGCATCAATCAGTTCCGGTTGTTTGATCCGCTGGTTGGTACATATGTACTTGAGGCGAGCGGAGTGAAGAGAGAGCACGTACTTATATTAATGGGGGGTGGGAATCATTAGTGAGAAGTTCAGATTCGAAGTGCTCTTCAAGTGCAGCGGAGACTCACTCTTCCCTTGAAATCTGAGGGACGAGGCTTCGCCGATAGAAAAGCGGCAGAACATACATTATTATAGCAGACTGCTTTCACTGGCCTTAGAAGGAAGCAAGCGAAGGGATAGGAAAGCAAGGCATCCTATAAGCACAGAGGTAATAGGCAGGCAGTTAATCGATTTCAGTATTCCTGATCTACGACCACCCTGCTGCTAGGCTAGTGATGCGGGGAGTTCAGTCTGCTTGAGATCAAAGAAGAAAGTACACGCAAGTTGCCAATTTTGTTGAATGAGCAGTGACCCGGAAGAAAGAAACCAAGGACTGACCGGAGGGCTAGTTACCAGTTACTGCTTCAGGGAGTGACCTTAGTCGAAAATGGACTCCTTGATACTCTCATAGGAGACGGGTGTCACACTACACATCAACCGAAGCTAAAGGATCATTGGGGTATACCACGGAAGAAAGAGCAAGGCACTCTACTAGGTGATATGTAGGGGTAGGGTAGTTTGACCTTTTAACCAAGAACCTGGAAGATCCTTTTCTCTATTAATTGGAGGCGGTAATATCCTTTTTGGGAACTTCTCACTTTACGGGTTCACCCGGACTCCCCCTTCAGGAGAAAAGAGGAAGATAAGGCCAACGTGCTCGGACCAGAAGAGAGTAGTCGAGCCATTCCTCCGCTCGCCGAGCTCCTCGCTATAAGGCGAATCGAATCCTTTTATCACAAGAATGCTCGTCAAACCTTATTCAAAAAGGTGCAAAAGACCTTTTTCTTTCTAAGGCCGTTCACGGGTCAGGACGAGCTGTACTTCTACCGATGCTACCATACCTTACTCCGGTGTAATATCTTCTTCCGCCCGAAAGGCTTTGATCACACATCTCTGGGAAACGGAAAAGACACATACCCCGAAAGCGGACAAATTCACTCATCCGCTCATCTGAGGCGGAGGATTCATATCTATCTAAAGAATTGGGAAAAACTGGAGTTGTTGGTTCGAGTGAAGGAAGAAAGGTTGCCCTGTTGGGTCTGGGATTGGTTACGTTTGTTTCTATAGTATGCTGACTGGGCCTCCTGTCCCTGTTATTGGTGCCATAGGTACTGAGATAACACACCAAGGGAGGTGCGCGACCTAACATTCTCAACCCATATGAGACAGGGTAGCCGCCGTTATTGTTACGGATACTGAGCCTGCTAAGCCACATATATATGGATGGAGCCTCGCAGGTCGGTCTACCGAGCCAAGAAAGAGCACAGGCGTGAGCTGCAAAAGGTCCCCGCCTTACTTGATGAGGAAAGGGTTGTTCATTCATGCCGCTATGAGGTAATTCGATTCCGGCCATGAAATCGCACGAAAGAATCTCGGAGGCCAAGATAAAAATGGAAGTTTTTGTGGGCAGACTTCGAGTACCTTCATTTAGAACAACCAATATACCAATCAGACCACACCGACGTGCCCTTGAGCACCCTGCCAACAAAATGCGCAGGGCGAGAAAGGCGCTCACCTACAACCTCGCCTGCCTCGGCTCAACCGTACTACCCTGTGGGAAAGGTTCCCACCCAATGGACTTAGACTTGGCTAATATATGGGAAAGAGACGGACGCAGAGCGAGATGTCAATAAGGGCGGGAATAATAACGTGAATGGGAGTATGTATAGAGACGCTAGTACGTACGGGTGGAGATACAGCTCTGGAGATCGGGCCTGGATCTTTGGAGTCCGCCTCCCCGGACACAGAAAGGCTCATGGAGCTTTCAGCGCCGGTCTGTTCTTTGAACAGAACGGGCGGTAAATTGACTACTATGCTCTTTTCCAGGGAAAGGGGTATCCACTCTACTAACTTGCTTGGTATGCAAGCTCAAGAAAGCGCACTCTGAATACTAACCCAACATCTAAAATGCCATCACCTGAGTCCCCAAAAAACAACCCTGACATGGGGCCTTTCTCAAACTATTTGAGGCTCAGTGCGAAAGGGACGCAATGTAAGGTACCCCTTAAAGAAAGCCTTCTAAATCGTTGGCATTGGGTGCTGTGTTTACTCATTGAACACCAACACAATCGAGAACCCCATGTTGTCACAGGAGTCTCGAGGTATATCGCAGAGTGGGAGGCTGTGCCTAGGGCACATTACGAGTGAAAGAATTGAGAAGGTCCTTCTGGGATATAATTAATTATTCTTAGAGGAAAGCATATGTTGTTTCGTGAAATGAAAGCCCACCTACCTTTTTTCTTGGCTTACCGAGCTCGAGTACACCCGCTGCCTACATTCATTCTCTTTGCCAGTTCAGTCCTCCCGCATCTTGACCCATCCTCCCCTTTGGTCACCTTCCCCACCGTCTTAGATTGAGACCTCTTGGCAAAGCAAAGTTTCTTATTAATTTCATGCCTGGCAGGCTGCTACCGCACAACCTTCCGCCTACCCCACTCACCGCCCAGGGTCAGGCGAGAATCACGGTTAGCAGTATAGCCTTTTTCTTTGGTTATTTCCTCCGGTTAGATCTACGGAACCATTTCAGAAAGTGGAGAACGTTAGAGCATTTCCAAACTGACTTCACTACGACGTGATGAATGCACCATTTTGAGTAGAAGCCCAAAGCCGTAAAAAGGCAGTTCGTGTAAGGCAAGTCGTTTAAAGCAGCTCGTGTAAAAGCAGTGTTCGTATGAAGCCGTATAGCGCAATGACTAACTACATGACTGATTACACTAGGAGTATAGCGCGATGAGAATTCCTACTTAAGAACAGAGGGTTATGGGTGGTGAAGGAAGCAAAAAGAACGCCAAGGTTCCCAAGGGGAAGGCAAGGTGATTTATCGTTGATCGCCGTATCGAAGCACTTCTTTCTCCACCCGAGTCTACTTGAATGCCTTTGCTCGTGCGGCCATACCTCTCTCTCTGCCGCGGATCATCTTTACCGGTCCTGTCGTTCAATCATCTCTAGCGTGCCATGCCTTTGAGTGAAGGATATTGATTGGAAGGACACCAAGGAACCGGGCCTCTCGAACGAACGGTCGGGTCTTAAGGAGAGCAATCATAGACCATAGGAGCC